ACTACGTGATTTTTTGAATATGCCTATATCTATCGCTTTTGCTTCATTGATTTGATTCTCTCAATAGATACCGAGATTCATATTGGAAATCAAAAATATAGTAATTCAAACTATAAGACATAGGAGTAATTCAGATTGATCAGAACAAATAGATATAGCAAATAAATGGAATTGGATGCTATGTCAATCCCATATATGGAATTGATATTCGCATATATCAAGATAATATTGTAGATTGATATATAGATCCATATCAAATGCAGCCTCTATCTTTATTTTATTCCAGGGGGCAGCTTTATAACAAGAATCTAACTAATAAATAGTATGGTAGAAAGATTCATCTATTTCTTTCTACCATACTATCTATCTATTAGAATACTGCCGATTCTAGTCCACTCATTTCATTTAAGACATGAAATTGGAATCTTTTTCATTTTATTTCGTCAATTTTGGCTAAGAACTCAGAAGTCAAGTTTCATTCAAATTAGTTAATAATTAATCGTTTTGACTGACTGTTTTTACATAAATGATAAGTAGAAAAGCGGTAGGAACTAGAATAAATAGTGCAGTAGCAATAAATGCAAGAATATTTACTTCCATAATCTCATCGGTTTTTTACTTCGCAATAACTCGGGATTTAATCCCATAGAGATGATAAATCTTTGGCCTGTAAATTCAATGAATGAATATTACCTCTCGATGATCTTGAATCAGATCAATATCATGAATAACAATATCTGAACTATCAAATAAATTCGTCGTCGAGAATTGAATAGTATAACATAGGAAGTTCTTTTATCCATACCGCCCCAAACTTGGATTGCTGACCTAACCCAAAATTCCTTTATTTATTTATCATTTTTTATTATCTGTTCTTTTTTTCTCTCTAATCTATCTAGTTCCTTCTTGTACAATCATCTGATGAAGTCTCATCAAATAGCTCTTCCACTTCCAGTGGTCACATAGTTACAAACCCAAACAAACAATAAAAGCTAAATGGAAAAAGAAAGGAGTTTAGAACGAAACTATTTTTGACTTGGAAGACAAAGAAGTGTGATAAAGATGAGACCGTATAAAATGAATATTCATAAAATTTACTATTTTCCGATTTGTTCTTTCGTCGATGGGGCCTTAAAACAAAATGAAAAATAGGAAAAATGATTCATTCGCCTTTCTAAGAGGAGTAGGATCTTTGGTTGATCTGTCCTTCCCCCTCCTTTCTTCGTAGATTATTAGCCCCGGGACACCTATACCAAAAGCTCAGTGTGCAATTTGCATGAAATCTATTTTGCAACTTCAAACTAGTAAGTCAGGTTCCATAAATCCGTAGCCAGAAAAATAAATTGTTTTTTTTTTGTTTTTTCTGGAAAGTATTTTCTTATATTCAATTTTGTATTGGACAAGAAAGGAATTCCTTTTGTGTATGCGCGCCTCAAAAAAGTATAGTACTCGATTCCATTACATGCATCGGGGGCAATCGAAAAAGCCAGCATTTCTTGGAATACTGACTATAATGCTACCAATAATTGTACTAATCCAACCGCATATGTCTTTCTCCTACCAAAAGGAAAGAAAAAAGAAATAAGGATTTCCCCTTTGCTTTGACAATGGAATTCTTCCCCCGGTCCCCTTCAGAAAAAGGGAGAGATTTTTTGATATATTTATTGGATCCGTCGGGACTGACGGGGCTCGAACCCGCAGCTTCCGCCTTGACAGGGCGGTGCTCTGACCAATTGAACTACAATCCCAGGGAAATACGGGATCTAGCAGAAAATTTGATTCTTTTTTATCTCCGGATCGGGTATTTCTGAAGTACAAAGGGAGTTATATCATCTCATGGCGGATTGGCGAATTATTGGGCCGAGCTGGATTTGAACCAGCGTAGACATATTGCCAACGAATTTACAGTCCGTCCCCATTAACCGCTCGGGCATCGACCCAGGAAGAATCAATTTTCGACTTATTGGTAATCCATGATCAATTTCCTTTCGTAGTACCCTACCCCCAGGGGAATTCGAATCCCCGCTGCCTCCTTGAAAGAGAGATGTCCTAAACCACTAGACGATGGGGGCCCGCTTGACCAACGGCCATCATACTATGATCATAGTATGATCCGTTTTTTGAAATTGTCAATATAATCAAATGATTCTAGCCGAGGGATCTTTTCCCCTTTCAGAATTGCATAGAATTGTTTTTTATTCGTCATTGACGAATTATTCATTAGAATCGACATTAGAAATCTAGTAGTAGTATTTTTTTTTTTTTTGAATTATTTCAATTGAATTTATTTCTATTCGAGTCGGTCTTGAAACAATTCATTGCATTTTCTCCTAGACTTCCTAGGTAAATCCATTTTATTATTCAACAATGAGCCACTAGACACTATGTATCTACTGCACGTACTTAATGCATATATACTTATGTTTATAATATATGTACATATAGATATTTTATCCACATAGTGAATAATTCCGGAATTAAATAAAAAAGGCCCTTTTAA